CAATCAAATTTCGGGAGGCCTCATGAAGTGCTTCTTTAGGAGTTAAACTTCCATTTGTCCATATTTCGAGAAAAAGTATTTCTTGGTTTTCATTTCCATTCACATACGAATGAATACTATGATTTGCATTTCGAACAGGCATGAATACAGCATCTATAGGATAACTTCCTTTTTGAAAGTTATTTGGCGTTTTTATACGATATCCGCGATCCCTCTTGATTTGTAATTCAATACACAAAGTTATTGGTTCTGTTAGGTTAGCTATATGCTGTGTATTATCAACGATTTCCACGGAAGGTGGTAAGATGATATCTTGAGCAGTTACATATCGGGGACCCTTGACACAAATAGACGCATCACGAGTTCCATATAGATTACTTCTCAATACAATTTCTTTCAAATTCATTAAAATTTCATGTACGGATTCTTGAATACCGATTATGGTAGAATATTCATGTGGTAGTTTCTCGAATTTTACGCGTGTGATACATGTTCCTTCTATTTCTCCAAGCAAAGCTCTTCTCATCGCAATGCCTATTGTATCGGCTTGTCCTCTCATAAGTGGAGCCAGAATAAAGCGTCCATAATAAAGACGTTTACTGTCTGCTCTTGATTCAACACATTTCCACTGTAGTGGCCGAGTAGATACTGTTACTTTCTCTTGAACCATAGTAATATTATTTGATCAAGTCATTGAATTATTTATTTCTCTTGAAATATTTTCAATGTTTAGTTTTACACACGTCTTTTTTTAGGGGGCCTGCATCCATTATGTGGCATAGGGGTTACGTCTCGTATGAAACTTAATAGTATACCACTTCTACGAATAGCCCTTAATGCCGCATCTCTTCCGAGACCGGGGCCCTTTATCATGACTTCTGCTCGTTGCATACCTTGATCCATTACTGCCCGAATAGCATTTCCTGCTACGGTTTGAGCGGCAAAAGGTGTCCCTCTTCTTGCACCCTTGAATCCACAAGTACCGGCGGAGGACCAAGAAATTACCCGCCCCCGTACATCTGTAACAGTCACAATAGTATTGTTGAAACTTGCTTGAACATGAATAACTCCCTTTGGTATTCTACGGGCATTTTTACGTGAACTCATATGTCTATTCTTACGTGAACCAATTCTTGGTATAGGTTTTGCCATCTCATAAATCTAAGCCAGAGATATATGGATATATCCATTTGACATCAAAACAGAGCTTTTATTTATTTTTATTTATTTGAACATTGGGTCCTTTAGATTTATGGAGTTCCCTTCCCCCCTTTTTTCTAAAGATTCTCTATCCTTGTCTTTGTTTATGTTTTGGGTTGGAACAAATTACTATAATTCGTCCTCGCCTACGGATCAGTCGACATTTTTCACAAATTTTACGGACGGAGGCTCTTATTTTCATATTTGTCATTCCTTAACTTAATTCTGAATCTCTTTATTGGAAGAAAATAAGTTTCTTGAAATTTTGAATTTTGAATTGTATCTCCATGAAATGAATGTTGAAATTTATAAAATCACCTAATCACTAATACCATTGGGAAGTGATTCAGAAATTAAACCTTAATGAGTCTTTTTTTGTTCTTTCACTTGAGGTATCAACTAATGTGTGAGGCATAATATTAGAAACCTACCCTTTTTTCACACATACAAAAGTTCTATAATATAATTCGTATATCATAAAAGATTACCATATATAGCACAAAATTTCTCCACCGATTCTTTCTAGTCGAGCTTCTTTGTCTGTCATTATACCTCGAGAAGTAGAAAGAATTACAATCCCCATCCCTCCTAAAATTCTTGGGATTCGTTGATAATTATAATAGATTCGTAGACCGGGTCGACTGATCTGTTTTAAATTTAAAACAGTTTTATCTGGTCCTTTCCTATTCCTTTTCCTTCTATGTCGTAGGGTTAAAACCAAAAAAAGATTGTTGCTTTCCTGATGTTTCCTCATGTTTTCAATAAAACCTTCTCGTAAAAGGATTTTAAGAATGTTTTCAGTGATGTTAGTATATGGTATTCGAACTGTTCTTTTTTTATTCATGTCAGCATTTCGTATAGAAGTTAGTATGTTAGCAATAGTGTCTTTACTCATAAGAAACTAAGATTTTTGTTGTCCTCGAATTTTGATCTAATTGATATAATCAACATGCTCTTTTTTTTTTTTTCTGAATTATTAAATATTTATGAGATATTAAAGGCATATACGTGAACCACAAACAATCTACTAAATTAATCAATTTCATTCAAATACTATAAGCTCTATTATGGTCTCATCTTATAATACTTCGGGTGCTAACGAAACTATTTTAGTGAAATTTAATTGTCTTAATTCCCGGGCGATTGCGCCAAAAATTCGAGTTCCTTTTGGATTTCCTTCTTGATCAATAACAACCGCAGCATTGTCATCATATCGTATTATCATACCATTGTCGCGTTTTAGTTCTTTACAAGTACGTACAATTACGGCTCTGATCACTTCTGATCTTTCTAGCGGTGTATTTGGTATTGCTTCCTTGATTACAGCAACAACAACGTCACCGATCTTAGCATATCGTCGATTACTAGCTCCTATTATTCGAATACACATCAATTTTCTGGCTCCGCTGTTATCCGCTACATTCAAATGGGTTTGAGGTTGAATCATATCGTTTTTTATCTGTTTTTTCAATGCAAGGGCAAAGCAAAGGGCTCAGTAAAAAAAAAGAAATATTGTTTATTCAAAACAAAATAAAGAAACCTGCAATTGGTTTTTTTCATCCGAAAAACCTCTTTCTTTTGGTTCTACATTCCTATCCTGAAATAATGAATTGAGTTCGTATAGGCATTTTGGATGCCGCTATTGAAATAGCCTTTCTGGCTATATTTTCTGGTACTCCGCTCATTTCATAAAGTATTCTACCTGGTTTAACGACAGCTACCCAATATTCGGGAGATCCTTTTCCTGAACCCATACGTGTTTCTGTAGGTCTTACTGTAACTGGTTTGTCTGGAAATATACGTACCCATATTTTTCCGCCGCGGCGTGCGTTTCGTGTCATTGCTCGTCGTCCTGCTTCTATTTGTCTAGATGTGATCCAAGCAGGTTCAAGCGCTTGAAGGGCATATCTACCGAAGCAAATACGATTACCTCGATAAGATATTCCTTTCATTCTTCCTCTATGGTGTTTACGGAATCGGGTTCTTTTGGGGTTATAGTTGATGGTTATTTATTACTTCCATCTCTACTACAGAACTGGACATGAGATTTTCTTCTCATCCAGCTCCTCACGAACGAAACGATTAACGATTATAAAATAATATACATGTATTTAATAAATTAAATAATATATTGAATCATGAGAGTCTTTGATAATTTATTAGAAATTGATATATCTTTTTTTTTTAGATATAACTAAACATACATTCGATTGATAATTATAAAAAATAAGATTTTGTTTTATTTTTATTATAAGGTTATAACGAATCTGTAGTTTGTTTTGCTTTTATATTATAATATTAGATATTGGATCGACTACAATTTTGAAATCCAAAAAAGAAAGATTTTCGCGGGCGAATATTTACTTTATTTAATATTCAGTTTATCGGATTAGTGCATGGCATTACTTTTATTTTAGGATTAATTCATGACACGATTTTTCAGAATAAATGAGTTCCTAGTTCATTCCGCCATCCTACCCAATGAACCATTAGGATTCGTTTTCAATAGAATCTTATGCAATCAGGGGTTCTGTCGTTCCCATCGCTTCGCGATTAATGGTTAGGTCTGGATTCTACAACGGAGCCCCTAAATGAAATTTGTTCTTGAGTCAATACTCTCAGTCTTTATTGACTCGGGGCTCTTGATTTTTTTGTTCTATTCTATAAGAACGATTTTATTTTGTTTAATTAGGGATCAATTAGTATTAATGCTTTATTACATTTCCCTTTATGAGATGAATCATCGACCTTACATATTGGAATTCTATATCATAGATTTCTTTTTTCTCTCTTTCTCTCACCCTTCCATTTATCTATATACTTTCCTTTTATTCTTTCGCAACTCAGAATAAGATTGGTTTTTCTTTTTTTTATCTAAAAAAGATTTCAGTTGCTACAATGATATGACCAATATATCATATCTCGACTGTTTCTTTATATCCAGATAATGCGAAACGATGAGTTGGTTATTAGTTCATACTATGGGCTGGTCTTCTTTTTTTTTGAATCGAACCCTAAAAAAATTAACGAGTCACACACTAAGCATAGCAATTATAATTATATCGAATCAAATAATTAATGGAATCTTTATTCAACCTTATAGAATTATTTGTTTTTGTTTTGATTTAACAGACAAAAAAGAATGAAAGAATCTTTTTTGTTCTATTAACTGATAGACCTAAAGATAAGTTTAAGTAAAGGTTTTATTATTACTCGTCTACAAATATCCAAATTTTGATACCTAAAGCCCCATAGATAGTTCGAACTGTATAGGAACAGTAATCAATTTTAGCCCTAATGGTTTGTAGAGGTACCCTACCTTCTCTGATCCATTCGACACGTGCAATTTCTTTTCCGTCGATACGCCCTGCAATTTGTATTTGAATTCCTTTTGTACCTGCTTGTTCGGTTAATTCAATAGCTTTTTTCATTGCTTTGCGGAATGACACTCTATTTTTTAATTGTCCGGCTATAAATTCTGCAAGAATATTAGGGTGTCCATAAGGATTTGCAATTCTTGTAATAGCAATATTGAGTTTACGGTTCACAGAATTAAGTTCTTTTTGTAGATTTATCTGTAATTCTTCGATTTTTTGATGTTCTATTAATAACTTTGGGAATCCCATATAGATTATGACTTGAATCAAGTCGATTTTTTTTTGAATCTCTATACATGCAATTCCCTCGACACTAGAAGATATTTTCATATTCTTTTGTACATAGTTCTTGATACAATTTCGTATTTTTTGATCTTCTTGTAGATCCTCGGAATAATCTTTTCGTTGTGCAAACCAAAGAGA